GTGTTCTTCCGGAGGAGCACGAATGCAAGAAGGAAGTTTCAGTTTGATGCAAATGGCTAAAATTTCTTCCGTTTTATGTGATTATCAATCAAGGAAAAAGTTATTCTATATATCAATTCTTACATCTCCTACTACCGGTGGGGTGACAGCTAGTTTTGGTATGTTGGGGGATATCATTATTGCCGAACCCTATGCCTATATTGCATTTGCGGGGAAAAGAGTAATTGAACAAACATTGAAAAAAGCCGTGCCTGAAGGTTCACAAGCGGCTGAATCTTTATTACGTAAGGGCTTATTGGATGGAATTGTACCACGTAATCCTTTAAAAGGTGTTGTGAGTGAGTTATTTCAGCTCCATGTTTTTTTTCCTTTGAACAAAAATGAACTCAAATAGAAAAGTTAGTTTATCAGAATGAAACTAAAACCCTGAAAAATTCATTTTTATTTCGAATCGTTTTTTTATCGATATTCTTGTTTACTACTCAGTAAACCTCTATCAACACGATAAAAAGTGCAGTTTTGTTTTCGGGAAGTTTAAATTAGACTAGACAACTAAAACAAAGTTCATTTTCCTCTCTTGCTTGCATATGTATAGATAATTCAAATAGAGATATATACAGATCTATAGAGAGTCTTCCATTTTTTTGCATTTCCCGAAAATTCCCTGTTGTTGGATCAGATTCCAATCAATTTTGTAGAAATTTTCAATGGAATAAAATTTTTTCTTTATTAATGACTATTAGAAGACAAAAAGAACAAAAAGAATAATAAATCTAACAAGGGGATTATGATACATCTATTTTATTTTGAAAGATTAATAAGTCCATTTATTTAGTTTGGCGTTTCTTGTACCTATTTTTTGATTCTATTTCTATTAGGTTCTATTCTATATATTTCTATTAGGTTGTATATTAGTATTAGATATATATTTACTTAAAGATACTTAGTATAATTATATAATATATATAATAGAAATAATCAAAATACAAGATATTCTACGAGATCTTTAGAACTCAGAATATAACAATAACAGGTACAAATATTAAATTGAGGTACCCATTTTATGACAACTTTCAATAACTTACCCTCTATTTTTGTGCCTTTAGTAGGCCTAGTCTTTCCGGCACTTGCAATGGCTTCTTTATTTCTTCATATTCAAAAAAATAAGATTTTTTAGATCGGATGAGACCTAATCGTATCACTTCTTTTTTGATTTTAAAAACTTCTATTTCATAAGACCCATTTGGTAGAATATTGTATAACACATAGATTCCTACAAACATAACTAAAAAAAACTCTTATACATGTGTAAACGTATTATATGGGTAAATCCATTTGCGCTCTTTTGAAAACTGGATCATCATCGAGCGGATGTATGAAATTCAAATCAATGTATTTATTTGTATATATATATAGTTATAGGGGACCATATAAAGGAAGGAGATGTTATTATTTTAGATATAAACAATTCTATTAATTACTCCTAAGGTAAAGGTTCACAACAAAATAGTTGATCAGAGTTACTTTGAAAACAAAAAAAGGAAAGTCATATTTTCTCAATTCCAAAAAATTGTATAACTGGATCTAATATATATGAGTTGGCGATCAGAATCTATATGGATAGAATTTATAACGGGGTCTCGAAAAACAAGTAATTTCTGCTGGGCCTTTATCCTATTTTTAGGTTCATTAGGATTTTTATTGGTTGGAACTTCCAGTTATCTTGGTAGAAATTTTATCTCGTTATTTGCGTCTCAGGAAATCATTTTTTTTCCACAAGGGATTGTGATGTCTTTCTATGGTATTGCGGGTCTGTTTATTAGTTGCTATTTGTGGTGCACTATTTTGTGGAATGTGGGTAGTGGTTATGATCTTTTCGACCGAAAAGAAGGAATAGTGCGTATTTTTCGTTGGGGATTTCCTGGAAAAAGTCGTCGCATCTTTTTACGATTCCTTATGAAAGATATTCAGTCCATCAGAATAGAAGTTAAAGAGGGTGTTTCTGCTCGGCGTGTCCTTTATATGGAAATTCGAGGTCAAGGGGCTATTCCTTTAATTCGTACTGATGAGAATTTTACTACACGAGAAATTGAGCAAAAAGCTGCTGAATTGGCTTACTTCTTGCGTGTACCAATTGAAGTTTTTTGAAATGAATTAATTTTAAAAGACTAAATACTTTGGCAGTAGGAAGAAAAAAAGAAAGAATTTCTTGTGTTTTTTTTTTTTCAATTGACCATTCATCTATTCTTTTGTGCTCGTTTTTTTTTGATATATTTGATAGAAAAGAAAGGGAGTTTCTTTGTCTCGAAAATAGAATAATTTTTTTTATTTGAAAAATTTGAAAAAGTTCTTTTAGTATTGATCGAAAAAAGGGGGAATAACATCCTGGAAATACAATTTTTTCTTGATTCAAAACAAAAACGAAGTCTTGAATCAAAAGAAAAAGAGAAAATGGATTTATATATTTATATATTTATATATAGGCTCAATACATTCTATTCGAATTAGAATCGAAACTCATGCTCGATAGAAATATTAGATCTAATAGAATCAACAAATGCGGTAGGTTCATTAACAATTCACAGATTAAAAATGGCAAAAAAGAAAACATTCATTCCTTTTTTTTATTTTACATCTATAGTCTTTTTGCCCTGGTGGATCTCTCTCTGCTGTAATCAAAGTTTGAAAACTTTGATTACTAATTGGTGGAATACTAGACAACGCGAAACTTTTTTGAATGATATTCAAGAAAAAAGTGTTCTAGACGAATTCATACAATTAGAGGAACTATTCCAGCTGGATGAAATGATAAAGGAATACCCAGAAACCAATTTACAACAATTTCGTCTAGGAATCCAAAAAGAAACGCTCCAATTCATCAAGATACACAATGAGTATCATATCCATACAATCTTGCACTTCTCAACAAATCTAATATCTTTCGTTATTCTAAGTGGTTATTCCTTTTGGGGTAAGGAAAAGCTTTTTATTCTGAATTCTTGGGTTCAAGAATTCCTATATAATTTAAGTGATACAATTAAAGCTTTTTTGATTCTTTTATTAACTGATTTATGTATTGGATTCCATTCGCCTCACGGTTGGGAACTAATGATTGGTTATATTTACAAAGATTTTGGGTTTGCTCATTATGAGCAAATTTTATCTGGTCTAGTTTCCACCTTTCCAGTAATTCTTGATACAATTTTTAAATATTGGATCTTTCGTTATTTAAATCGTGTATCTCCGTCACTTGTAGTGATTTACCATGCAATAAATGACTAAAAAATGATTCACTTATCGAATTCTAATCTTATACATCATAACCAAATCAAAGTCGTATTTACTTTACTCTTTTTATCCATAAGGGATTCCTTGTATATTTCAAGGAAAAATTTTTCTTTTTTAAGTAAATGTAAATAGCAGAATTGTGGCTAGGGAAGTATATTATCGACCTACCTAACTTTATTGTAGAAATTTTCGGGATAAATGATTGGACCATGCAAACTATAAATACTTTTTCTTGGATAAGGGAAGAGATTACTCGCTCCATATCTGTCTTACTAATTATATATATACTAACTTGGGCATCCATTTCAAGTGCATATCCGATTTTTGCCCAGCAGAATTATGAAAATCCACGAGAGGCCACCGGGCGTATTGTATGTGCCAATTGCCATTTAGCTAGTAAGCCCGTGGATATTGAGGTTCCACAAGCGGTACTGCCTGATACTGTATTTGAAGCAGTTGTGAAAATTCCTTATGATATGCAACTAAAACAAGTTCTAGCTAATGGTAAAAAAGGAGCTTTGAATGTGGGAGCTGTTCTTATTTTACCAGAAGGGTTTGAATTAGCCCCCCCCGATCGTATTTCACCCGAGATGAAAGAAAAGATAGGAAATCTGTCTTTTCAGAATTATCGCCCCAATAAAAAAAATATTCTTGTGATAGGTCCTGTTCCTGGTCAAAAATATAGTGAAATAACCTTTCCTATTCTTGCCCCAGACCCTGCTACTAATAAAGATGTTCACTTCTTAAAATATCCTATATACGTAGGTGGAAACCGGGGAAGGGGTCAGATTTATCCTGATGGTAGCAAAAGTAACAATACAGTTTATAATGCTACGGCAGGGGGGATAATAAGCAAAATTTTACGAAAAGAAAAAGGGGGGTACGAAATAACCATAGTGGATGCATCGAATGGACGCCAAGTGATTGATATTATCCCTCGCGGACTAGAACTTCTTGTTTCAGAGGGCGAATCCATTAAACTCGATCAACCATTAACGAGTAATCCTAATGTGGGTGGATTTGGTCAGGGGGATGCGGAAATAGTACTTCAAGATCCATTACGTGTCCAAGGCCTTTTGTTCTTTTTAGGATCGGTTATTTTGGCACAAATCTTTTTGGTTCTTAAAAAGAAACAGTTTGAGAAGGTTCAATTATCCGAAATGAATTTTTAGATCCGTCTATTTAGCTTTATAAAATTCGTAAAAAAGAACCAAAAAAATTATGAAAAGCCTTTTGCCTCTCTTTAGATTTTCGATTCCTTTTTGACCAGGTATCAGGAATGACTTCTATCATAGCCCTAATCCTAGTATGTATATTGAGAAGAAGTCACTTTACCCCCTTTTCTTTATTTTTTAATACAAATTTGAAAAATGGGAAGGGGTGTGATGTAATGTAACTCGGTCGTTATTGACCAATTGAAATTGATAAAATGTAACAATAATCAAGAGTTTTTTGCTATTAGAATGGACAAATTTGACTAGATACTAAAAAAAGATAAGTAAAGCAAGCGTAGAAAAAAAGGGAACAATAAATAGGCGAAACAACTAATTTTAGGGACTCTAGGGAGTATTATTTGTCTTGCTAGTCTTCGACCCAAGAAAACGATGTCGCAAATTCCTTTTCTTGGGTCGATCTTGTCCTTTTTGATTCCATTCGTTAAAAATTCCTATTCTTAGTTTACATATATATTACTGTTTCTTTACTGTTTCTAT